AAATGAAACAAAGCAGCCCGATAAGAACCCATACCTAGAGCAAACATCATATAACCCAATTGAGACATTGTAGAATAAGCTAAACCCCTCTTAATATCCTTTTGAGCAAGAGCTAACGTGGTCCCTAAAAATAATGTTATTATACCTATCAAAGCTATTAGATTCATTATATAAGGTATAACTATGAAAAGCGGAAGAAGCCGAGCTCCAAGAAAAATTCCAGCCGCTACCATAGTAGCAGCATGTATAAGAGCTGAAATAGGGGTAGGCCCTTCCATAGCATCGGGTAACCATACATGAAGGGGAAATTGGGCAGATTTAGCAATTGCACCAGCAAATAATAGAAAAGCACACAAAGTAGCAAATAAATGATTAACCTCATTATTAGAAACCAAGTTATTGAATATTTCAAACAAACCCCGAAATTCCAAACTGCCCGTTATCCAATAAAAACCTAAAATTCCTAATAATAAACCAAAATCTCCGACACGATTAGTTACAAAAGCTTTTTGACAAGCATTTGCTGCAGTAGGTCGTGTGAACCAAAAACCTATTAATAGATAAGAACACATTCCAACTAATTCCCAAAAAAAATAAATTTGTATTAGATTAGAACTAGTAACTAATCCTACCATTGAAGTAATGAATAAACTAATATAAGCAAAAAATCGTAAATATCCCTGATCATAAGACATATAATTGTCACTATAAATAAGAACCAAAACTCCAACAGTAGTAATTAATATTAACATAATAGAAGTAAGTGGGTCAACCAAATAGCCAAATTCTAAAGAAAAGTCATTATTTATAGTCCAAGACCATATAGATAGATAGATAGAAGGTTTATTTATTTGTTGAATAACTAGATAAGTTGAAAAAAGCATAACTATACTTAACAATAAAACACTTGGAAAAACCCACATACGGCGAAGATCTTTTGTTGCCGTTGGAAAAAGTAAAAGTCCTACTCCTATTAATATCGGAACTGGAAGTGAGATTAAAGCTATAATCCATGAATATTGATATATATATTCCATAAAAATAAATTAAAAAAAGTCTTTTTATTTTTATCTTAATTAATTGTTTCTGATTTACCGGTTCTTATTTCTTTTGAAATGATAAGGGGTCAGTTAATAAAATAAAAACTTAAAATAGAAAATAGACAAAATAAAATCTAGAATTTTATAATTATTCTGAATCTTTTTCAACTATTTTAAATATTTCAAATAAAGAAGTTAAAATTTGTCAAATGATATGAACAAATTACTATTGAAAACGATGAAAAAAAAGTACTATATAGTAATATTGATATTAAATATTAATATTCAATTATTATATTATTATTAAGTCAAATTTGATGAATATCCAAAAAATGAAAATGGAGATTTCCATTTTCATTATTATTTCGTATTACACTAATTTATATATTGATAAAGCAAAGATAAATAATTATACCAAAACCAGTATTTGATCTGAATCAGAAAAAAACCTAACTTATCCCCAATAAAGTTATTTCTTTTGGGGTTATTCTGAAAATTTATTTTGGAACTAATTGATTGTCTTTTATTATAATATAATTTTAATATTAGACTCTTATTTTTTTAGAAAAGGCTCTGATCTCCAAACTCTGACATCCAAAATTTAACTTTAACATAAAATTAAAAGGAGGAATTACTAAGATATCTTTTAGAAAATTATTTATCTTGGCGTTTTTAGTTTTTAAGAGATAACAGATTAAGTACTAGTCTCTTGCACATTTTAAAATTAAAATTATATACACTCTTGCTCTTTTTGGGAGCTTGACCAATTAAATTAATAATTCATAGAAAAGAAAAAAAAATAGTAATTTTTTTACTTAGATTTAATATTTTTTTATATTAATTTAATACAAGGGGTTGGTTTAGTAAAACTAAAACTTTGGATCTTTTTTATTATGTATTTTTGCCCTTTTTATTACCTATAAATCAATGTAGGACGACAAAAAGAAACTAGACAGAGATATAAAATAGAGATATAAAGAAAGGTATAATCTTTTTGTTTGTATTTTTTTGTTTTTATTTGATTATCATATCAACGTTAATCTATTAGATTTATATGGCATAGCAAATTTCAATTTTATAGATATGGGTTTGAATGAGGATATAAGAGGACCAATAAACTAAATATGAATTATTCGATATTGTCGGGAATAGAAAAAAGAGAAATCTTTTTTATTTTATTATTTTTTTTGTTCCCCGTACTTTTTTTATTTATTTAGTTACGCGATTTTTCTATATTCATATTTTTATGAAGGGAGTACAATCTAGAAAATAAATAGATAGCTAGATAATTAATAAGAAAAAAAAACAATTGGTTTTGAACAATAGATGTCTTTGACATCCAACTATAGGGATTAAAAACTTATTATAATTTTTAATGGCAGTTCCGAAAAAACGTACTTCTATCTCAAAAAAGCGGATTCGTAAAAATATTTGGAAAAAGAAAGGATATTGGGCAGCATTGAAAGCTTTTTCGTTAGGTAAATCTCTTTCTACAAGGAATTCAAAAAGTTTTTTTTATGCAACAAATAAATAATCAAAGATTGGAATAATCTGAGTTGTTCTGACTCGAAAAGCAGTCAGTCTTATTTGTTTATAATTGGAAATTTTTATAATTTTTTATAAGTTAAAAAAAAAAATTTATAAAAATTTGTATTATATTCTTAAGTAAATTCTTAAGTAATATAGTACTACATTTTAGAATTTTAGAATGAAAATTAATATTTTAGACTTTAAAATAAAATACAAATACTTAATTTATATAAAATAAAATCTTAATTTTAAATAATACTCAAAAGATTATAAAAACTATAAATTATATTAACTTAATAATTATATTTTATAATTCTATATATAAATTCTATATTATAAATTTATGTATTCTATTATCTATTAATATATATAAATATATATAATAAAAATATATATATAATAAAAATATCTAAATAGAAATACAAAGGAAAAATGGATATTCTCTAATGTTTTGTTTTGACCGAATCAATAGCAATAGTAAAGTGAAGTGGTTTCGCTTTTATAATAAAAAAGGATTCTTGTATTTACTAAATTTAAATATAAATTATAATACTATACTCTTTTGTTTGAAAAAAGAATAAACGCAAGCACAGGATTAACGTTTCTTTTGAGTATGCTTTATTGTTTTTAGGGTGGGGAAAATAAGAATCCCCATCGATTCAAGAATAAAAGATTTTTCTCTTTTATTATTTTATACCATAAAATAATAACTATAGTATTTAGTATATCTAATATACTTAATTTATACTTAATTAAACTAATTATAAATGAAGAATATATCTATATAATTTGTAGTCAAAATTAATTAATTAAGTTTAAAATGTGTTTTAAAATTCTCTAAACCATTTTTTCTATAAATTATTATTACTATATATCCCTAATTTTTAATTTAAGCAAATTCAATTAAGAAAAACCCTTTTTTAAGTGATTATACTAAAAATCCGATTATATAAAAAATACACCAATTTTAGACCCTATGTTTCCACTGAAAGATCAATCAACAAATATATACTTAAGTAATATACATAAATTGATTTATAAAATAAAATAAATTGATTTATAAAATAAAAATGATTTTTTTTTTAAGTACGCTACAATTATGATATGAAATACGATATACTTATGATAGAAGTTGAAATTTTTTATTACATAATATACCTAGCCTGGCCCAAAACCTACCAATATTTTGTTTGCTAAATCTTAAGACAAATTCTCTACACAATTAAAACCAACACTGACATTTAATACAAAGCTATGCAAAGAGTTACAATCCCCTGCGCATATATTAACAAAATCGTGATACATAAAAATCCTATTTTTATGTCATCGAAAAAATGCATTTTTTAAGATTCATAAAATAAATCAGTAAGAAATGAATTATTAAAAAACTAAGTCAAAAGAAAATTCAAGTCATAAAGAACGTTTTGAGTTCAATCCATAGATTGAGGTGAGGTTATAACTATCCAGTTAGATTTTATTCGAGCATAAAAAAATAAAGTATTTTAAAATCCCAGTAGTTAAGTTAAATAAAACGAACATTCTAACACTATAACTAAAAAATAGACCAATAAAAATACGGATTATTATTAAAATCGTTACGTTAAAATTCTAATTTTAAAAAAAGTTTTTATTCAACAATTTTTATTTTAATCTTTCCTAAATTCTTTCCTAAATATATATAATATATATTGAATTGACTACTTCAATCTCGACGATTGAATAAAAATAGGTTATTATAATTTAGAACAAGCCGCTATGGTGAAANAGTGCTAGAGCATCTCGGTTCGAGTCCGAGTGGCGGCATGACATATTCTAAAAGAATAAGTCCTATATGGAATTCAATTCCCAATTTTTAGGATAGGAATTAAAATTGGGAATTGAGGAACTTTATTTTAATTTAAAATTGTTTATGATATTTTCAACTTTAGAGCATATATTAACTCATATATCCTTTTCGGTCGTTTCAATTGTAATTACAATTCATTTGATAACCTTATTAGTCGATGAAATCGTAGGACTATATGATTCGTCAGAAAAGGGGATGATGACTACTTTTTTCTGTATAACAGGATTATTAATTACTCGTTGGATTTATTTAGGATATTTACCATTAAGTAATTTATATGAATCATTAATCTTTCTTTCATGGAGTTTCTCCATTATTCATATGGTTCCGTATTTTAAAAAGTATAAAAACTATTTAAATTTAAACGCAATAACCACGCCAAGTGCTATTTTTACCCAAGGTTTTGCTACTTCGGGCCTTTTAACTGAAATGCATCAATCCGAAATATTAGTACCAGCTCTCCAATCCCATTGGTTAATGATGCACGTAAGTATGATGGTATTGGGCTATGCAGCTCTTTTATGCGGATCATTATTATCACTAGCTCTTCTAGTCATTACATTTCGAAAATTCCTAAGGATTTTTAGTAAAATCAATAATCTCGTAAATGAGTCGTTTTCCCTGGGCGAGATTCAATACGTGAGAGAAAAAAATAATCTTTTACCAAACACTTTTTTTCTTTCTTCTAGGAATTATTACAAGTTTCAATTGATTCAACAATTGGATCTTTGGAGTTATCGTATTATTAGTCTAGGGTTTATCTTTTTAACCATAGGTATTCTTTCGGGAGCAGTATGGGCTAATGAAGCATGGGGATCATATTGGAATTGGGATCCGAAGGAAACTTGGGCATTTATTACGTGGACCCTATTTTCGATTTATTTACATACTCGAACAAATAAAAATATTGAAAGTGTAAATTCCGCAATTGTAGCCTCGATGGGCTTTTTTATAATTTGGATATGCTATTTTGGGGTTAATTTATTAGGAATAGGGTTGCATAGTTATGGTTCATTTACATTAACATCTAATTGAATTAAAGATAAAGAAAGGACTTGATAAATAAAAAATAAACATAAGACAGCATAAGTGTATAAAATAAAACTTCGTGTAATCCAGGGAGAACCCTTTGAATCAAATCAAAGGGTTCTCCCTGGATTACATACCTGGTTATAATAAACTTCCAATTTATTTTACTCAAACTTAGGAGAAGAAAAAGGACTTATTTTTAAGTGTCGAACAAACACTTTTTAAAATCATATGATTGATTTATGTTTGCTTTTTTGGTTTACTCACAAAAATGATGGATAAAAAGAATTAGATAGAAGAGCTTCGACTTTGTCAACTGATAATGAGAAAACGAAATCTGGATAAATACCAATAGCTATTACGGGTAAAAGAATAGAGATCGAAACAAAAAATTCTCGTGGCCCAGAATCGACAAAATAAGAGTTTGTCGCAGTAAAAAGCTTGTATCCATAGAACATCTGTCGTAACATAGATAATGAATAAATAGGAGTTAATATCATTCCAATTGCCATTACAAAAGTAATTAGTATTTTTGTCATTAAAAGATATTTTTGGCTAGTAAGTATTCCAAAAAATACTATTAATTCTGCAACAAAACCGCTCATGCCCGGTAATGCAAGAGAAGCCATTGATAAGATACTGAAAGTCGTAAATATTTTAGGAATTGTGATAGCCATTCCACCCATTTCATCGAGATAAGCAAGACGTATTCTATCATAACTCGTTCCTGCCAAGAAAAAAAGCGCCGCGCCAATAAATCCATGAGAGATTATTTGTAAAATGGCTCCATTAAGGCCTGTATCGTTTATAGAACCAAGTCCTATAATTATGAAACCCATATGAGATACAGAGGAATAAGCTATTCTTTTTTTTAAATTACGTTGACCAGGAGATGTTGAAGCTGCATAGATTATTTGAATTGTGCCGACTATCATCAACCAAGGAGAAAATATAGAATGTGCGTGAGGTAATAATTCCATATTGATCCGAATCAATCCATACGCTCCCATTTTTAATAAAATTCCAGCTAGAAGCATACAAGTACTGTAATGTGCCTCTCCATGAGTGTCTGGTAACCAGGTATGTAAGGGTATAATCGGCGATTTGACAGCAAAAGCAATAAAAAATCCAATATAGAATAGCATTTCGAGTGCTACAGGATACGATTGATTAGCTGATGTTTCAAAATTTAATGTTGGTTCATTAGAACCAGATAAACAAATACCTAGAATTCCCATTAATAAAAAGGCGGAACTTCCTGCAGTATACAAAATAAATTTTGTAGCTGAATACAAACGTTTCTTTCCTCCCCACATGGCTAGAAGTAGATAAACTGGAATTAATTCTAATTCCCACATGATGAAAAAAAGTAAAAGGTCTTGAGAAGAAAATGGTCCTATTTGACCGCTATACATTGCTAACATCAGGAAATGGAATACTCGGGATTCTCGAGTAATTGGCCGAGCCGCTAAAGTAGCTAAAGTAGTGATAAACCCCGTCAGCAAAATAGGTCCTATCGAAATTCCATCTATTCCCAATCTCCAGGAAAAATCCAAAAAATCGATCCATTTATAATCCTCTGTCAGTTGGATTAATGGATCGTCCAATTGGAAATGATAACCGAATGCATAGGTTGTTAGAAGGAGTTCGATTATACATATACAAAGAGTATACCACCTAATTACCTTATTTCCTCTATGAGGAAGAAAGAAAATTAGGGAACCTGCAAATATTGGCAAAACTACAATTATCGTTAACCAAGGAAAATAATTCGTGGTAAAAACAAGATACACTTGGACCAGAAAAACCCGTGCTCAATATATTATATATTGAGCACGGGTTTTTGTCGGTAAAGGCAAAAAAAATAAAATTGTAGTCGTATTCAAGTAGGTTTTTGGAAAGTATCAATAAGCTAGACCCATACTTCGAGTTGTTTCATGCCACAAATAAACTCGAACACTCAAGAAATCCGTTGGACAGGCAGATTCACATCTTTTACAACCCACACAGTCCTCTGTTCTTGGAGCAGAAGCTATTTGTTTAGCTTTACACCCATCCCAAGGTATCATTTCTAATACATCTGTGGGGCAAGCTCGGACACATTGAGTACACCCTATACACGTAGCATAAATCTTTACTGAATGTGACATTGGATCTATAATCTTTTTTTTCTTTTTTAATAATAAATTTTCGATCTAGTAAACTTGTATGTAAATGAATCATATATTTAGATACCAGATGAATCAATGATTTATATTTGCCAGAATTTTTATAATCAATCTACTTCCGGCTCGACTCATGGGAGAGAACTAAGATACTTTGATTTCTTATATTTTCGCAAACATGATCATACATTATGTATAATACATACTAAATTCGAATTTATGAATATTCTAATTTGTATGGTTAATACTACTTATCATTCATATTACTACTGATCATTCATACTACTTATTCAACAAATTCGATTGATTGATACGAGTTGATTTTCTGTTACGATAAATTGACGAAACAATAGCTGGTCCAATGGCTGCTTCAGCGGCTGCAATGGCTATAACAAAAATGGAGAAAATATTTCCTTTTAATTGGCGACTATCAACAAAATCAGAAAATGTTACGAAATTTATATTAACCGCGTTCAGTATAAGTTCAAGACACATAAGAGCTCTAACCATATTTCGGCTAGTGATCAATCCATAGATACCGATAAAAAATAAGTAGGCACTCAAAACAAGTACATGTTCGAGCATCATTGACCAACTCCTTATCAATTTCGATTCATTTCAATATAATATGAACAATAATAGAAAAGATTCAATTGACTATAATATAAAAAAAGTACGGAAGAAAGAAATATATTGGTAATAAATCGAATAAAAGAATTTTTATTTTATATTTTAAACATAAACAATTTTAAATTCTAATTGAAGGTAAATAATTGTGATAACACAGAATGGAGTTTATTTTGGATTGCTGTTACCAATTTTATAGATTTATTATTGGCGCGCCACGGTAATTGCACCTATCAAAGCCGCTAAAAGAATTATCGAGATGAATTCAAATGGAAGAAAAAAATCCGTTGATAAATGAATTCCAATTTGTTGACTATTACTTATCAAATCGTGTTCTATAATCTGGTTTAATCTGGTAGTCCAAATAATCCCGTACCATGATATATCCGTAATAGTAGTTATTAGTAAACCAAAAATACTTGTACAAATCAGCAAAGTAAACCCATTCCCAACGGTCCAAAGATTAAAATCTTTGTAATATTCTGAACCATTCATGAACATCACAGCAAATATGATTAAAACATTTATAGCTCCCACGTAAATAAGGAGTTGTGCGGCGGCTACAAAATATGAATTTGATAGAATATATAATAAAGATATAGAAACAAGAACTAATCCCAGCGAAAAGGCAGAATAAATTGGGTTGTTAAGTAATACTACTCCTATACCTCCTAAGATAAGACCTAATCCCAGAAAGACTAAAAGAAAATCATGTATTGGTCCAGGCAAATCCATTATATGTAAAATAAGAGGTAAATAAATCGAAATGTTTTTCATGACCTTATTGAGACCAGACCAGAAAAAATTGTTGATGATTCATAAGAAATTTCTAATTGAATTAAATCCTAAGGGGTGTAAATTAATGTGGGGTACAGTTATTGGACTAATTTCATGTTTTATATGAATAGAGTCTGAATAGAGTAGTTCGAATACGAAACTATACATTTCGAAATAATGTCAGATATAGTAATTAATGATAATGAATTTTCAATCCAAATTACGACGTACTTCTTACTAACCAATCAATAGTTGAGGTTTGTAGTTATTGAGACCAAACAAAAGGAAAAAACTCATTTATTTAATGACCCCTAGTAATTCAAGATCTTTTTTTCATCAAGGATTTATTTATTTTTTTATTTGAGGAGAATTCAAAATTGTTCGAATTGTATAATCGTCAATTACTGACATTGGTAAACGACCTAGGGCAATTTGATTATAATTCAATTCGTGACGATCATAAGTAGAAAGTTCATATTCTTCAGTCATTGATAAACAATTTGTTGGACAATACTCAACACAGTTACCACAAAATATACAGATTCCGAAATCAATACTGTAATTAAGTAATCGTTTCTTGCGAATATCAGTTTCCAATTTCCAATCAATGACGGGCAGATCTATAGGGCAGACACGAACACATACTTCACAAGCAATACATTTATCAAATTCAAAATGGATTCGACCGCGGAAACGCTCCGCGGCGATTACCTTTTCATAAGGATATTGAATAGTTATGGGTAAACGATTTACGTGGGATAAGGTAATCATGAAACTCTGACCTATGTACCTTGCAGCTCGTACTGTTTGTTGACCATAATTCATGAACCCGGTTATCATAGGGAACATATTGTGAATATATTATGAATAATTTTATGTTTGTTTATTTCTCTTGTTTGATCCAAGTTGAGAATATAGGATATCATCTTCTTTTACAGTGAAAAGAGTTGGGAAGAAGTTGTTAATAATAGATTACCGAGAGAAATAGGTAAAAGAAATTTCCATCCAAGATTCAATAGCTGGTCCATTCTTAGCCTAGGTAAAGTCCATCTTGTTGTGATAGGAATGAACAAGAACAAATAAGTTTTAGCTAATGTAATAAACATACTAATTGTCGGTTCAAAAACACCATATGTTTTATTTATTTCAAAAAAATCAAAAACAAATATGTACGGAATAGAGATATTCCAACCGCCCAAGTAAAGAACTGTTACAAATAATGAAGAAACTAATAGGTTTAGATAGGAAGCAACGTAAAATAAACCAAATTTGATACCCGAGTATTCGGTTTGATAACCTGCTACTAATTCTTCTTCTGCTTCTGGTAAATCAAAAGGTAATCTTTCACATTCTGCTAGGGAAGAAATTAGAAAAATAATAAACCCTATAGGTTGACGCCACAAATTCCATCCCCAAAAACCATATTTTGATTGTGCCTCAACTATATCAACTGTACTTGAACTATTAGATAATCATAGTCGGTGATACCATCACTGTTACCATCGCTAGTCCAGAACCGTACATGAGATTTTCACCGCATACGGCTCCTTGAGGACCATAAATAAATCTAGGGATCAGGTCAATATTATTTTATCTTGATATGTTTATACGATGGATAAGGTAAAAATTTATTGTACGATCCCGAATTAGACCAATTTAATTCTGTCTGTTCTGCTTTCATTATTATATATATATAATAATATAATAATGAAAAATAGAAAAATCAAAGTACTTCTGAATTGATCTCATCCTTTATTTAATGATTTCAATAATTATTTCAATTTTTCTTTGTTGAGTAATAACTTATTTCTTCAATGAAATACTCCTTCTAACTTATAAAAATTGAAATAACTCGTCCTTTTCACTTATGAAAAAGAATTATACATTAATTTAGAAGTTATGATATGAATTCTATCTATATCTATATAAATATGGATATAGAAAGGAAAGGATAAAAGTATAAAGAAAGAATAAAAAAAATCTTTTTTCGTTTCTATTCTTCTTTCTGTTTCTGGAAAAAGGAGACTTACAAAATAAAAAAGAAATCAATAAAGGATTATTTCGTTTCCAATAGTCATTTATTTAATCGACGAATAGGAGCATACTCTGGATCGGAATCATCGGGAGTACTGCCTGATCATTTCTACCAACATAAAGCCTCAATTAATATTCTTTGTATATTATGCAGAAATATTCTTTTACATAATCTTTCTTACTAATCCTTTGTGTATCTTGGTGTTTCTAACCATCCACTCGTTTTTGTTCAATCATCCGTTAAGGTAATACATGTATGAGAATACATACAAAGGATAGTGAAAACTCACTATGGTTGATCTTTTGAACCCGCTTCAAGTCAGGATGACGAATCACCCAATCTTGGGGCAACCGCTTTCTTATGCTTATGTTTATTTCCGCTCAACTCTCTAACTCTTATACATAGAAAATGAGACTCACTTTTTTTACTGCGAATTTATATATTATATAAGCTGTTTTCTTTCACTCATATAACTATCTGATTTAGTTCATCCATCTGAATAATGAATAAAAAATGAAGATATTTACTCAAATTATTCCGCCTTTTTTCCTAGAAAGGAAGGAATAGAGACCACTTTATATCTTAACGAATCGCACGTAGAGATATTGATAATACACATAAAGTTAATGGTATTTCATAACTAATCGATTGAGCAGCAGCTCGTAGACCACCTAAAAAAGAATATTTATTATTTGAACCGTATCCTGACATAAGAAGGCCGATGGGAGCGATACTTGAAATGGCAATCCATAAAAAAACACCGATATTGAGATCCACTAAAACAAGGTGAGAACTAAAAGGAACTACTGAATAGCTTACTAAAATGGATATAACCGCAATGGACGGTCCGATACTGAATAAAAGAGTTTCTCCTCTAGATGGAAAAATATTTTCTTTGAAAAGTAGCTTTGACCCATCTGCTAAAGCTTGAAGAACTCCCAAAGGTCCGGCGTATTCAGGTCCAATACGTTGCTGTATCCCTGCGGATATCTCTCTTTCTAACCATACAATTACTAGTACACCTATTGTGATTCCCAATACAGGAGTAAAAATAGGAATAAGGGTCCATATAATTCCATAGATCTCTTTTAAAAATTCGAATCTAGAAAAAGAATTAATATCTTGTACTTCTGGTGTATCAATTATCATTTTAACGATCAACTTCTCCCATAATGATATCTATGCTACCTAATATTGTCATAATATCAGCCAATTTCATTCTTTTAACTAACTGAGGAAGAATTTGCAAATTGATAAAACCCGGCGGACGAATTTTCCATCTCCAAGGAAAACCACTCAGATCTCCTATCAAAAAGATTCCCAATTCTCCCTTTGGGGCTTCAACTCTCACATAGAGTTCTTGTTTCGGCAATTCAAATGTAGGAGAAGGTTTTTTACTAATAAATCGATAGTCAAAATCATTCCATTCTGGATTCCTTTCTCTATCAAAGTATCGGATTTCTAAATTCTCATATGGCCCCCCCGGAATTCCTTCTAGAGCTTGTTGAATAATTTTTATGGATTCGGTCATTTCACCAATTCGGACTAGATAACGAGCTAATGAATCTCCTTCGTTTTGCCACTGTACTTCCCAATCAAATTCGTCGTAACATTCATAACTATCAACTTTACGAAGATCCCATTGTATTCCAGAAGCTCGTAACATTGGTCCTGATAAACCCCAATTTATTACTTCCTCTCTACCAATAATGCCTACTCCTTCAACTCGTTCTAAAAAAATAGGATTTCGGGTAATAAGTTTTTGATATTCAGTAACTCCTATTAAAAAATAATCGCAAAAATCTAAACATTTATCTATCCAGCCGTGAGGTAAATCAGCCGCTACTCCTCCGATACGAAAATAATTATGCATCATTCTCATACCGGTGGCATCTTCAAATAGATCATATACTAATTCTCTTTCTCTAAAAATATAGAAGAAAGGAGTCTGCGCCCCAATATCTGCCATAAAAGGACCAAGCCACAACAGATGAGAAGCTATACGACTCAACTCCAACATAATTGCTCTTATATAGCTGGCTCTTTTAGGCACTTGGATATTTCCCAACAACTCCGGTCCATTTACCGTTATTGCTTCTGTGAACATAGTAGCTAAATAATCCCAACGTGTTACATAAGGCAGATATTGTATAATTGTTCGGTTTTCCGCAATTTTTTCCATTCCTCGGTGTAAATAGCCTAATATTGGTTCACAGTCAATAACATCTTCACCATCGAGAGTAACAATGAGGCGAAGAACACCATGCATTGATGGGTGGTGGGGACCCATATTTACTATCATGAGGTCTTTTCTTGTAGCTGGTATATTCATAAGGTTCTCTTTTTCCTCGATTCATTCTTTCATAAATTACTGAAAAGCGAAAATAAGTTCATTAAAATAAAAGTCAAGATCTAATAAATCAAATAATTCAATAATTCAAAAAGCCTCTTCAAATTAAAATTAACTTGTTTTTGATTCCCGAATATCTAACTGATTAATTAATTCTTTATAACGTATTCTATTTTTCTTTGACAAATAAGACAGCATCCTTTGGCGTTTTCCCAAGATTTTACGGAGGCCTTTCTGAGATAAATAGTCTTTTCTGTGCAATTCCAAATGGGAAGAAAGTTTGAGTATCCTATTACTGAGGCTTAGTATTTGAAATGCAACAGACCCCCTGTTTTCTTCTTTTTCTTCGTTTGAAATAACCGAAATGAATGATTTTTTTACCATAAAATGAAATCTTCCCCCTCCCCGCCGGCCTTTATTGCTATTGCTAGATATTTTTATTGATCAATAATAATAATAATAATTATACTCATTTTTTTTTTTGGCATAGACAATACAATAATCTTAATTTTGTTAATAATTCCCAATTTTAAAATTGGATTCGAGTAGGTAAATAAAAAAAAAGATAGTTGTCTGCACTCACAAAAGATTCAAAATTATACCTAAAATTTAACAATAAACTAAGAAGATTTTTGTATCATTTCTAGATATTGATATGTCATTGAATTATTATCATGTATTATAATGGAATTTTTTGTCTTCATATACGCAATAAAGTACGGTAAATAAAATCAATCCCTATTTCACTTTTTTCCAGTACACGGCTCAGTTCATTTTTAAATTGCGGATACATATGTACCCTTACCATACTGAAACGACTGCCATTATTGGTATCAAACCAATAGCGATTCATACAAGCGAAATCTTCTAATCGATAATTAGGCCAAAGAAAGAACTTTAATTTAATTAGTGTATTTTGATTTATTTTGCTTTTATTCAAAACTAGACTCCTTACCTTATTTTCATTACAAAAAAATGCATTGCTAGGCATACCATTTCTATTCCTAGAATTGAAACAAATTAGAATTCTCAATTCTTTACGATGTCTAGGGGATAAAATACTTTCAGGAACAAACAAATCATAATGATTTTTGTCTCTATTTTCAGTCATCTTTTGATGTTTTGAAATGAATTCATCAGAATTCTTCGTATCAACAAGGCCTTTTTTGCGGTACCTTTGATTAATTGTGTGCTTACTCTTATGAACCAACGAGATACCTAGAGTTTGATACATAATAAATTGTCCTTCATTTTTTATAGACAGACGAACTGGTTCGATAAGTAATATTCCCCTTTTAATCAATTCTGTAAGAGTGAAATTTTTCTGAATCATTATAAGATCCAGATTTATTTCTCCCCTTTGAATAGAGGCTATAGTAATTTCTCTTAGGTTTATCGGTCTAAGCAGGGAACAATATATTTTGATGTTATCGATCATTTTTTTATTTAAAGAATCGTCCCATCTCAATTGAAAAAGCAAATATCTTTTTAGTAAGAAATAAAACTCCGCTTCCATGTTGGTCCTGGATTGTTTTTTATTTTTTTTAATCTTTGATACTACATAATTTTCTTCAATATCTTTTTCTTGGTTTGAGAGAGTTGATTCAAAATCTGTTTTGATTGTGCATTCTTTTTCTCCTTGATTTTTATTTTTTTTTTGATTTTGATTTTTTTTTTCTAATTCAAGATATTTTTTTTCATTTGAAAATATTGATAGAAAAATATCTCGTTTTTTCTTTCCTGTCGTTTTTTTATTTTCACTGGCATTTTCATTTACATTAAAATTAAAATTTAAAAGTAGAAATTTGATTGGTATGTACCATGGTTTAATCTTATACGAAGTATAAAGTATCAAAAATTCTGGGAAAAACCAAAGTTCGAGATTCGATATGGGACAACTTAGTATTTCTTCATTCATTCTCATCCAATCAAAAAAAAAAACTTTTTGATTGGATGGGTTCATTTCTTGATTTTGATGAATCGTGGGATAAAAAAGACCTTTCTTGTCGATTTTATCAATTATTTGATAATTATTAACCCTAGTCTTAGTATATTTATTACTGTTGGTGTCACTATCCATATTGATCCAGGCCCTAATATCCATCTTCTTTCTAAGACAAAAATTGAGAATTATCCAATCAAAATCTTTTCTATCCGAATTGGTCTTTCTTTTTTTTCTATTTATAATATTATCTTCTACTAGATAATTATTGACAGGGATACCTACTAGCATATTAAAGATTTTTCGTTTATGTTCGTTGTAATTATAAAAAACCGCTTGGTTATGATTTACTTGTAATGGTAATCTATAAATAGACGAGTTTTTCTTATCTTTATAATTAATAAAATTATATGATAAAAGATCATATCTATATTGTTTTTTAACATTTTTTTTTTCGGATTTAAAGTTAATTAATGGGTTTTCTTCATATGAATCCCATTTGTTTAAATGGTTATTTTGAGATATAGAGTGTTGATTTATGCTATTACTTTTTTTTTTTTGTGGTACTAATCTAGACTGAGATAAATTATTTTGATAATAACCCTTTAACCAATTTTTCCATTGATTTATTTCAGAATTGGGGGGGTTCTTATGTCTCAATTCGAAATGAAATATTTTTTGTGTTCCAAGGAAATAATTTTTTATTTCATTCTTAAGAAAAAGAGATGCTCCATTATATTGAAAGACAGATCTTAATCTTAACTTATATAAATTCAAAAAGTTAAAAACCGGGCTTTGTGATAATTTGTAAAAGACATATGCTTGTGACAAATAAGATAAGTCACAAAAAGTTTGTAAGTTCTTATTATTAATATTAGAATTAGAAAGTGACTCTTTTATAGTCGAAATAAACTGCGTTATATTTTGATTTGTTTTATCAATTTTCTCTTGATTTATTTCATTATTGTAAATATAATTATTAAAATCTTTTTTTCTTGATTCAAAAAAATAAAAAAAAAGTTGTCCATTTATTCTAGGAATATTACTGATAAATAAAAAGATATTTATATATATTCTTTCAATGAAAAATCTTATAAAATAATTTGATTTACGTATTAGTCTAATATTTCTTCTTTTTAATAGCCGCAAAATCTTTTTTGGTGATTCCACTCTTTTATCATCATAACTCATTTTGTTAGAACTAATATTTATATGTGGACTTATAAATCCTTTTTTGTTGTCTTTTGAAATTTTTTGTATTTGATTTATAATTGTGTTTGTTCTATCAGTTAAATCTTGTATTTTTTTTTTTGTTAATGAAAAAGTTGTCCAATTTGTAGATTGAATGTTAATGGACGGTTCATGAATTATTTCATTATCGATTATCAATTTTTTTTCTTTTTTGCTTTCACTCAATTCATATAGTTCTATTTCTCTTAATCCAACTAGTAGAATTGGGTTCATTTTTGAGAGTTCTTTTATTATTTTTTTTATAAAAAGAATATTTGTAATAACCCATTTTCTTCTTTCTTTTGAGACATTTATAAATAATTTTGTTCTTTCTTTTAAAATTATTAGAATTTTAAAACACTTCTTTTTGAATTTTATAAGTTTTTTTTTGAGTTCTTTAAAAATAGGTTCAAAAAATGAAAGTTGTTTTCTGGGAGAACCAAAAGGAAGTTCAGTTTCCATTCCCCAAACTGTTAAAAAACAAAAATCATTTTGTTGTTCTTTTTTTTTCATTAGATCGTTATAATTGTTTCGTAGTTTTTGTAGCTTAAGCTTAGATTTGTGCCAAGGTTTCAGACGAAAAGGAAATAGGATCTTTATTTGAATACCGTCTATTAACCAGTTTTTTGGAAATTCTTTTTCTGCTAATTGAACACCATTATAAGTGCAGTTAACATGCACTTCTCTCTTCCAATCTTTTAAATCCTCCGACCATTCAGGAAATTGAAATAATAATATACGACCAATATTTTTAACTATTATCAATAAGGGTAATATAATATATTTTCTCAGAATTGATTGGGTTACTAAAACAAAACCTCTTATTACTTGAGCAAATACAATGCTATCCCAGGTTTCTGCTATTTCTATACGTGCATTTTCTCTTCTTTTTTCTTTTTTAGTACTTTCTTTTTCTTTTTTCTCTTTAT